AATAACCAACTCATCGCTTCGCATTATCTGGATCTAAAAAACCAACCAGTCAAGATATGTTATATTGGTCATATCATTGTAGCAACTGAAATCTTTTTTGCATAAAAAAAACAATCCGATTATGAGTTGTGAAGCAATAAAAGTATGCGGATAAATGGAAGGGTGAAAGAAAGAGAGAAAAAGAATATGAATGATATATGATTCCAATATGTAATATGTAAGGTCTATGGGTCATCTCATAAAAGGTAGTGTAATAAAGCATTAAGACTGATGGATTGATAATTAGATGAATCTGTTCATAGAACAAAAAAGCCAAGAGCCCCGAGACAATAAAGACTGAGAAGATTGACTCAAAAACAAATTCGATTACGGGCTCCATTGTAGAATTAAGACCTAACCATTAATCGAGAGGCGATGGGAACGAGGGAACCCTTGAATACATAATATTCTATTGAAAACGAATCCTAATAATTCATTGGGTAGGATGGCGGAAGGAACCCAAGACCAATCCATTTATTATGAGAGGTCGGTTCATGGGTTAACTAACCCGAGAACCGAAACCCATATAAAAAGAGTAAATATTCGCCCGCGAACGTTTCCATTTTATTAGATTTCTAAATTAGGGGTCGATCAAATATAATAATAGATAAAAAAAGAAAAGGCAAAACAAAATAAAGATTTGTTATAACCTTATAATAAAAGAAAAATAACAAAACGAGATTATATTATCTATAATTTTTTAGAAAACTATAATAAAAAAAATTATTCTAGAATCTATAAAGAGTTGAGTTTTCTATCAAAAGAAGATATACAAATTTCTAATTTCGAATAGATGGATTAAATGAAATCTCAAAGAATCCGATAATTCAATCTATTATTCAGTAAATACATGTATATTTTTTTGAATCGTTTCATTCGCGAGGAGCTGGATGAGAAGAAACTCTCATGTCCGGTTCTGTAGTAGAGATGGAATTGAGAAATAACCATCAACTATAACCCCAAAAGAACCAGATTTCGTAAACACCATAGAGGAAGAATGAAAGGAATCTCTTATCGAGGCAATCGTATTTGCTTCGGTAGATACGCTATTCAGGCACTTGAACCCGCTTGGATCACATCTAGACAAATCGAAGCGGGACGAAGGGCAATGACACGAAATGCACGACGCGGCGGAAAAATATGGGTACGTATATTTCCAGACAAACCCGTTACACTAAGACCCACAGAAACACGTATGGGTTCAGGGAAAGGATCCCCCGAATATTGGGTAGCTGTTGTTAAACCAGGTAGAATACTTTATGAAATGAGTGGAGTAGCTGAAAATATAGCCAGAAAAGCTATTTCAATAGCGGCATCCAAAATGCCTATACGAACCCAATTCATTACTTCGGGATAGAAATGTAGAATCAAAGGACAGCGGTCTTTGTTTGAGATGAAAAAAAAACAATTGCAGATTTCTTTTTTTTTTTTGGAAAAACAATATTTCTTTTTTTTTACTTCGCCCTATGCATTGAAAGAAAAGATTCCAAAATAATATGATTCAACCTCAAACCCTTTTGAATGTAGCAGATAACAGCGGAGCCCGAGAATTGATGTGTATTCGAATCATAGGGGCTAGTAATCGACGATATGCTCATATTGGTGACGTTATTGTTGCTGTAATCAAGAAAGCCGTCCCAAATACACCTCTAGAAAGATCAGAAGTGATCAGAGCTGTAATTGTACGTACTTGTAAAGAACTCAAACGAGAAAACGGTATGATAATACGATATGATGACAATGCTGCGGTTGTTATTGATCAAGAAGGAAATCCAAAAGGAACTCGAATTTTTGGTGCGATTGCCCGAGAATTGAGACAGTTAAATTTCACTAAAATAATTTCATTAGCACCTGAAGTATTATAACCGTGAGATAGTTATAGTATTTGAATGAAATTAATTAGTAGATTGTGTATCACGTATATACCTTTTTAAATTCATAACTATTTAATAAAAAAGACTGTTGATTAGATCAAAATTTAAAGTAACCAATAATTTTCGTTTATCATGGGTAAGGACACTATTGCTAACATCATAACCTCTATTCGCAATGCTGACATGAATAGAAAAGGAATGGTTCGAATACCATCTACTAACATCACCGAAAACATTGTTAAAATACTTTTACGAGAAGGTTTTATTGAAAACGTACGGAAACATCGGGAAAGTAACAAGGATTTTTGGGTTTTAACCCTACGACATAGAAGAAATAGGAAAGGACCATATAAAACGATTTTAAATTTAAAACGGATCAGTCGACCTGGTCTCCGAATATATTCTAACTATCAACAAATTCCTAGAATTTTAGGCGGAATGGGCATTGTAATTCTTTCTACTTCTCGGGGTATAATGACAGACCGAGAAGCTCGACTACAGGGAATCGGCGGCGAAATTTTGTCTTATATATGGTAATCTTTATGATATTCGAATTATACACAGAACTTCCCCATTTGTAAAAAAAAAAGAGAAGAGGTAGGTTTCTAATACCACTCCCCCTTCATTAATTGATACTTTGAAAGATGTTTCATCTGGAATGAAAGAACAAAAAAGGAGTTCTGAAGGTTTAATTACTGAATCACTTACCAATGGTATGTTTTGGGTTTGTTTAGATAATGAGGATCCAATTAGGTTACGTTTCAGGAAGGATTCGACATAGTTTTATCCATATACTAGGTCATAGAGAGTCAAAATTTCAGTAAGTTGTTACGATTCAACCAGAACCAAAGGGCGTATAATTTAGAGACTACGAAACAAAGGATTAGGTGAAGTAGTCTTTTGACGGGCAATATTCTTTTTTTGTAGGGATACAATTCGAAATAGAAAATTTAAAGAAACTTATTTTCTTCCAATAAGTAGATTCGGAATTAAGGTAAGGAATGACAAATATGAAAATAAGGGCCTCCATTCGGAAAATTTGTGAAAAATGTCGCCTGATCCGTAGGCGAAGACGAATTATGGTAATTTGTTCCAATCCGAGACATAAACAAAGACAAGGATAATCTTTATAAAAAAAAGGACCCCTAAAGGCCACCCACAATATACACATAAAAATAAATTAAAGGATCCGTTTTGACATGAAATGGATATATCCATATATCTCTGACTTAGATTTATGAGATGGTAAAATATGGCAAAACCCATACCAAGAATCGGTTCACGTAGAAATGGACGTATTAGCTCACGTAAAAGTACGCGTAGAATACCAAAGGGCGTTATTCATGTTCAAGCAAGTTTCAACAATACAATTGTGACTGTTACAGATGTACGGGGTCGGGTAATTTCTTGGTCCTCCGCCGGTACGTGTGGATTCAAAGGTACAAGACGAGGGACACCATTTGCCGCTCAAACCGCAGCAGGAAATGCTATTCGGGCAGTAGTGGATCAAGGTATGCAACGAGCCGAAGTTATGATAAAGGGCCCTGGTCTCGGAAGAGATGCAGCATTAAGAGCTATTCGTAGAAGCGGTATACTATTAAGTTTCGTACGGGATGTAACCCCTATGCCACATAATGGCTGTAGGCCCCCTAAAAAACGACGTGTGTAAAAATAAACATTGAAGAGAAATTTCAAGAGAAATAAATAATTCAATGATTTGATCAAAAAATATTACTATGGTTCGAGAGAAAATAAGAGTATTGACGCGGACACTAAAGTGGAAGTGTGTTGAATCAAGAGCAGACAGTAAGCGTCTTTATTATGGACGCTTTATTCTGTCTCCACTTATGAAGGGGCAAGCGGATACTATAGGCATTGCGATGCGAAAAGCTTTACTTGGAGAAATAGAGGGAACATGTATCACACGTGCAAAATCTGAAAAAATCCCACATGAATACTCTACCATAGTCGGTATTCAAGAATCAGTACATGAAATTTTAATGAATTTGAAAGAAATTGTATTGAGAGGTAATCTGTATGGAACTCGTGATGCGTCTATTTATGTCAAGGGTCCTGGATGCGTAACTGCTCAAGACATCATCTTACCACCTTCGGTGGAAATCGTTGATAATACACAGCATATAGCTAACCTAACGGAGCCAATTAATTTGTGTATTGAATTAAAGATCGAGAGGAATCGCGGATATCGTATACAAACGCCAAATAATTTTCAAGACGCAAGTTATCCTATAGATGCTATATTCATGCCTGTTCGAAATGCGAATCATAGTATTCATTCTTATGTAAATGGGAATGAAAAACAAGAGATACTTTTTCTCGAAATATGGACCAATGGAAGTTTAACTCCTAAAGAAGCACTTCATGAAGCCGCTCGGAATTTGATTGATTTATTTATTCCTTTTTTACATGCGGAAGAAGAAAAAGAAAACTTCCATTTAAAAAACGATAAACAGAAAGTTACTTTACCCCTTTTTACTTTTCATGAGAAATTGGCTAAACTAAGGAAAAAGAAAAAAGAAATCGCATTAAAATATATTTTTATTGACCAATCAGAATTGCCTCCTAGGATCTATAATTGCCTCAAAAGGTCCAATATACATACATTATTTGACCTTTTGAATAATAGTCCAGACGAACTTATGAAAATAAAACATTTTCGCATAGAAGACGTAAAACATATATTAGACATTCTCGAAATGGAAAAGAATTTTGCATAAATTTGAAATCCATTGTATTTTTTTGTAGAAAAACTTTCTAAAAAAAAAAAAAAATAAACGAAAATGAAGTTTGAATCTTTAACGGAATCCGTATACTCAAAATAAATAAAAAATTTCATTAAATAAATATGTGTATCTAGGGGTAATTCACTTTGAAGCAACTATTCCCTAGATACACACGTCGTGATATTTTAGTGATATTTTATTTATTTCACAATTGAATCAATTTAAAAAAGACCTAAAGTTAGGGATTTATCAATCGGTAATGTTGCTCCAATACCCAACCAAAGGGCTACTGCGGTACCAATCAAAAAGACGGTTGTCGCTACTGGACGACGAAATGGATTTT